GTTCAATTCGATGTTATCCAATGTGGAGTTAGAATACAGGTGTAGGCTAAGTAAATCAATGGATAATCTTGGTCCTCTTGAAAATACCAGTGTAAGTGAAGACCCGATTCTAAATGATACAGAAAAAAACACCTATAATTGGAGTCATAGTGACAGTAGTAATGTTGATCATTTAGTCGGCGTTAGGGACATTCGGAATTTAAACGTGGATGACACTTTTTTAGTTTTAGGTAGGGATAATAAAAAAGACGGTTATTCCCTATATTTTGATATTGAAAATCAAGTTTTTGGGATTGACAATAATCATTCTTTTTTGAGTGAACTAGAAAATTCTTTTTATAGTTATTGGAATTCTAGTTATTTAAATAAGGGGTCTAGGAGTGAGGATTCCCACTATGATTATTATATGTATGATACTAAATATAGTTGGAATAATTACATCAATAGTTGCATTGACAGTTATCTTCGTTCTCAAATTGGGATTGATAGTTCTATTTTAAGTGGTAGTGAAAATTACAGCGAAAGTTACTTTTCTACTTACATTTGGGGTGAAAGTAGAAATAGTAGTGAAAACGGGAATTCCAGGCTAAGAACTAGCACGAACGGCAGCGATTTCGCTCTAAGAGAAAATTCTAATGATCTCGGCGTAACTCAAAAATACAAGCATTTGTGGGTTCAATGTGAAATTTGTTATGGATTAAATTATAAGAAATTTTTTAAATCAAAAATGAATATTTGTGAACAATGTGGATATCATTTGAAAATGAGTAGTTCAGATAGAATTGAACTTTCGATTGATCCAGGCACTTGGGATCCTATGGATGAGGACATGTTCTCTCTGGATCCCATTGACTTTCATTCAGAGGAGGAACCTTATAAAGATCGTATTGATTCTTATCAAAAAAAGACAGGATTAACCGAGGCCATTCAAACCGGCATAGGTCAACTAAACGGCATTCCCGTAGCAATTGGAGTTATGGATTTTCAGTTTATGGGGGGTAGTATGGGGTCGGTAGTAGGCGAGAAAATTACTCGTTTAATCGAGTATGCTACCAATCAATTTTTACCTCTTATTCTAGTGTGTGCTTCCGGAGGAGCACGCATGCAAGAAGGAAGTTTGAGCTTGATGCAAATGGCTAAAATTTCTTCTGCTTTATATGATTATCAATCGAATAAAAAGTTAGTTTATGTATCAATCCTTACATCTCCTACGACTGGTGGGGTGACAGCTAGTTTTGGTATGTTGGGGGATATCATTATTGCTGAACCCAACGCCTACATTGCATTTGCAGGTAAAAGAGTAATTGAACAAACATTGAATAAGACAGTACCTGAAGGTTCACAAGCGGCTGAATTTTTATTCCATAAGGGCTTATTCGATCCAATCGTACCACGTAATCTGTTAAAGGGCGTTCTGAGTGAGTTATTTCAGCTCCACGCTTTCTTTCCTTTGAATCATAAATTAAGTAGAACCTTAAGTTAATAGTTAATTAAATTGAATTCGTTAAATTATTTTCTTTCGGGCGAATAACTATTTAGAATAAGTATTTATTAAGTATTTATTTATCGGAATCAAAGGAAAAATCGGAAAAATCCGAAGAATGGATTTTTTTTCCGCGAAATTCAATTGGGCAGGGGTAAATAATAAATAAAACGAATTTCATGTTCTTTTCTTCCTTTCGTATTATAACGAATTTTGTAATAATTTATAAGCGGAAGAAACTCTTTATTAAATTCAAATTCTGAAATTCAAATTATAAGACAAGAAAAAGATAATAAAAGAAGAATAACAAACAAGTGGATTATCCTACATGTATCTCATGTAGAAAAATGAATAAGTCCATTTAGTTAGTTCTATATTCCTTGCACTTTATTATATATACTCACTTAGATATACTTAGTATAATTATATAGGAATTCTAATAATTTTTAGAGATCTTTCTATTTAAGATATCTTTCTAACAATATAATATAGCGATAATAGGTAAAAAGATTAATATAAGAATAAAGAAATAACAGGTACAAATATTAAATCGAGGTGCCCATTCTATGACAATTCTCAACAACTTACCCTCTATCTTTGTGCCTTTAGTGGGCTTAGTATTTCCGGCAATTGCAATGGCTTCTTTATCTCTTCATGTTCAAAAAAACAAGATTTTTTAGATCTGATGGGGGCAAATTTCATCTATTTTTTTTTTTTCAAGACTTAGACTTGGATCATAACACGGATATCTATTCAGTATAATAGGGTATAACTTGTGGCTTCTTTCAAACAGAAAAGAAAGGATTCTTGTGTAGGCGTAAACGTAAATATGATATATGAGTAAACGAGCTATTTGAAAATAAGTCGAGATTGGGGCGGATGCCTGAAATAAATGCAAAGCCCATGTAGCTATATATGTGTAGATAGGGGATCCTATGAGGGGGCTTCTATTATTTTACTTTTAGATCTAACGAATTGCTTCGAAAGATTCACATCAGAATAGTGCAAGTTGATGAAAGTTCCTTCGGAAACAAAAAAACGTAAAGTCAAATTCATTTTGGCCGGTCTCCCACTTCCAATAAAATGCAACTAGATCTAGTATGAGTTGGCGATCAGAACATATATGGATAGAACTTATAGCGGGGTCTCGAAAAATAAGTAATTTCTGCTGGGCCATTATACTTTTTTTAGGTTCATTGGGGTTTTTATTGATTGGAATTTCCAGTTATCTTGACAGAAATTTGATATCTTTATTCCCATCTCAGCAAATAATTTTTTTTCCACAAGGGATCGTGATGTCTTTCTATGGGCTCGCCGGTCTATTTATTAGTTCTTATTTGTGGTGCACAATTTCGTGGAATGTAGGTAGTGGTTATGATCGATTCGATAGAAAAGAAGGAATAGTGTGTATTTTTCGTTGGGGATTTCCAGGAAAAAATCGTCGCATCTTACTCCGACTCTTTATGAAAGATATTCAGTCTATCAGAATAGAAGTTAAAGAGGGTATTTATGCTCGGCGTGTCCTTTATATGGAAATCAGAGGCCAGGGGGCCATTCCTTTGACTCGTACTGATGAGAATTTGACTCCACGAGAAATTGAGCAAAAAGCAGCGGAATTGGCCTATTTTTTGCGTGTACCAATTGAAGTATTTTGAAATAAACTGAAGCACTTTTCTTAGCAGGAGGTAAAAAACCAAAAAATCTTCTGTTTTTTTCTATAACATAACTTAACTGAAATTTCTTCAGAATACTGATGAACCAAAGAAGACGTATATTCTATATACGGAAAACGGAAAAATTAGAAAACGAAACTTTTTTTGTCCGCAAATCTTTTTATGCGTATGTAAATTCACTAAATTCAAGGACTAACCACTGACTCACAAATAAAAAAGAGGGAATAGATTCGCGGGGTTCGAAGCTTTCTATTCTAATTTTAATATAATATTAGAATAGAACTTATGCTTGATAGAAATATTAGATCGTATAGAGTTGACGAATGCAGCGGATTCATTAAAAATTCACAGACGAAAAAATGGAAAAAAAAGCATTCATTCCCCTTCTATATCTTACGTCTATAGTATTTTTGCCCTGGTGGGTCTCTTTTTCATTTAATAAAAGTCTGGGATCTTGGATTATTAATTGGTGGAATACTAGTAAATCCGACACTTTTTTAAATGATATTCAAGAAAAGAGTATTCTAGAAAAATTAATAGAATTCGAGGAACTCTTCCTGTTGGACGAAATGATAAAGGAATACCCCGAAACACATCTACAAAAGTTTCGTATCGGAACCCACAAAGAAACGATCCAATTGATCAAGATGCACAACGCGGATCATATCTATACGATTTTGCACTTCTCGACAAATCTAATCTGTTTCGTTATTCTAAGTGGTTATTCTCTTTTAGTTAATGAAGAACTTATTATTCTTAATTCTTGGGTTCAAGAATTCATATATAACTTAAGCGACACAATAAAAGCCCTTTCTATTCTTTTATTAACCGACTTATGTATAGGATTCCATTCACCCCACGGTTGGGAACTAATGATTAGCTCTTTCTACAAAGATTTTGGATTTGCTCATAATGATCAAATTATATCTGGACTTGTTTCCACCTTTCCAGTCATTTTCGATACAATTTTTAAATATTGGATCTTCCGTTATTTAAATCGTGTATCTCCGTCACTTGTAGTGATTTATCATTCAATGAATGACTGAAAAATGATCCACCGATCCAATTAGAATTTTGTTATTTTGACATAAGTAAAATAAAACATTCAAAATCTTACTTTTTTTTATACACTTATTTTTTCTATACATCCAAGAGATTCGGATTCCTCCTATATTTTAGTAAAAATTTTTCAGTAACTAGCAGCATCGTGGATAGGGAACTATCCTAGCGACCTACCTAATTTTATTGTAGAAATTTTCGGGATCAACGACTGGACCATGCAAACTAGAAAGACCCTTTCTTGGATAAAGGAAGAGATTACTCGCTCCATTTCCGTATCGCTCATGATATATATAATAACTGGGGCATACATTTCAAATGCATATCCCATTTTTGCACAGCAGGGTTATGAAAATCCGCGCGAAGCAACTGGTCGTATTGTATGCGCCAATTGTCATTTAGCTAATAAGCCCGTGGGTATTGAGGTTCCACAAGCGGTACTTCCTGATACTGTATTTGAAGCAGTTGTTCGAATTCCTTATGATATACAACTGAAACAAGTTCTTGCTAATGGTAAAAAGGGAGCTTTGAATGTGGGGGCTGTTCTTATTTTACCTGAGGGGTTTGAATTAGCCCCTCCTGATCGTATTTCGCCAGAGATGAAAGAAAAGATAGGTAATCTCTCTTTTCAGAGTTATCGCCCCGCTAAAAAAAATATTCTTGTGATAGGTCCCGTTCCTGGTCAAAAATATAGTGAAATCACCTTTCCTATTCTTTCTCCGGACCCTGCTACTAAGAAGGATGTTCACTTCTTAAAATATCCCATATACGTAGGCGGGAACAGG